AAAGTAAATTCCTTCTTGTTTTTGTTTGTCCACTACTTTCTTTTTATTGGACGTAATAAATTGAAAAAAAAAAGTTCTGCTACATCTGGAAAACCGAAACCAAGACTAGGAATTTTTGACGAACAGGATCAAAAATCATTACTCTTTCGACACAAGAAAAGGAATTTTCTACACTCTTTTCTTGTGTCGAAGACTAGGAAGACGAATAATGCCTCCTTAAATTGTTTGTTCCCCACATTTCTAATTTCTAGTTCGTTCTATTTGCCGCTTACTTATCTATCCCAATTTGATTTTAAATTGAATTGAATAAAATGGATATCTTTTAGACCATTGAAATCTGGCAATAGTAACATAGTCGTACCAATTCAATTTGGCTAAAAAAAAACCAAGAAAGAGGTAGTAAAGTCATAAAGTCAAATAAAATAGTCTTCTTCAAACAAAAATCTACCTATTCTATTATGACTAGGAATGCGGTACAGGGGATTTAACGAAGCTTGTGGAAAAAGAGCAAGTGAATAAAAGGTTTTCAGAATGTCATTTTTTTTATCATACATAATTGACAACAAGAAGAATAATTTTGTTCTTTTTACGAACCTTATGTCGATAAATCCGGGAGTCTAGAAATTCATTTCGGCCAATTGAACCTTCTCGAACTGTTTCTTTTTAAGAACCAAAAAGATTTGTGCCAAAATAACAGATCCCAAGAAGAACAAAAGACCTTGGACACGTAATGGATCTTGAAGTACTATTTCGGCATCTCCCTGTCCAAATCCACCCACATTAGGATTACTCGTTAATGGTTGATCAAATTTTATAGATTCACCCTCTGAAACAAGAAGTTCTGGTCCTGGAGGGATAATATCAACTACTTGACGTCCATCCGATGGATCTGTTATGGTTATTTCATATCCCCCTTTTTCTTTTCGTATGATTTTACTTACTATACCCGCTCCCGTAGCATTATAAACTGTATTGTTACTCTTGCTTCCGTCGGGATAAATCTGACCCCTTCCCCTATTTCCTCCTACGTATATAGGATATTTTAAGAAGTGAACATCTTTCTTAGTAGCGGGGTCGGGGGAAAGGATAGGAAAAGTGATTTCACTATATTTCTGACCAGGTACAGGCCCTATCACAAGAATATTTGTTTTATTGGGGCGATAACTCTGAAAAGATAAATTCCCTATCTTTTCTTTCATCTCGGGAGAAATACGATCGGAAGGGGCTAATTCAAACCCCTCCGGTAAAATAAGAACAGCCCCTACATTCAAACCACCCTTTTTACCATTAGCAAGAACTTGTTTCACTTGCTTATCATAAGGGATTCGAACAACTGCTTCAAATACAGTATCAGGAAGTACCGCTTGTGGAACCTCAATATCCACGGGCTTATTAGCTAAATGGCAATTGGCACATACAATACGCCCAGTCGCTTCTCGTGGATTTTCATAACCCTGCTGCGCAAAAATGGGATATGCACTTGAAATGGATGGGCGAGTGATGATATATATCATGAGCGATACGGAAATAAATCGAGTAATCTGTTCCTTTATCCAAGAAAAAGTATTTCTAGTTTGCATGGCCTACTCATTGATCCAAAAATTTCTACAATAAATTGGGTAGGTTACTAGTATAGTTCCCTATCCACGATTCTGCTATTTACTGGAAGTATTTTACTGGAATACTTTAGGATGAAAATCACTCGGATAGAATGTTTTTAATACTTATGTAGAACTACATAGTAAGAAACATTCTAAGTGGATTAGATTCATATTGGTGAATCATTTATCAATCATTCATTGAATGATAAATAACTACAAGTGACGGAGATACACGATTTAAATAACGGAAAATCCAATATTTAAAAATAGTATCGAGAATAACTGGAAAGGTGGAAACAAGACCAGATATAATTTGATCATTATGAATAAATCCAAAATCTTTGTAGACAGAACCAATCATTAGTTCCCAACCGTGGGGTGAATGAAATCCGATACATAAATCGGTTAATAAAAGAATCAAAAAAGCTTTTACTGTATCACTTAAATTATATAGGAATTCCTGAGCCCAAGAGTTAAGAATAACAAGTTGTTCATTACCTAAAATAGAATAACCACTTAGAATAACAAAACAGATTAGATTTGTCGAAAGGTGTAAAATCGTATGGATACGAGCCTCATTGTGTATCTTGATTAATTGGATCGTTTCTTTGTGCATTTCTATAGGAAGCTTTTGTAGATATATCTCGGAGTATTCCTTAATCATTTCGTCCAAGACGAGGATTTCCTCTAATTCTATGAACTTTTCTAGAATACTTTTTTCTTGAATATCATTCAAAAAAATTTCGGATCGACCGGTATTCGCCCAATTAGTAATCCAAGATTCCATACTTTTAGTCAATGAAAGAGAAATCCACCAGGGCAAAAATAATATCGATGCAAGATACAAAAAGGGAGGGAATGCTTTCTTTTTCTTTTTTGCCATTTTTCACCTGTGAAATTTTAATTTACCCACTTCATTCGTCCACGAATATTTCTTTCAAACATGAGTTATAGACAAAGTATCAACTCTATGAATCCATTTTATTTGCGATTTTGTTTGAATCTAGAATGAATACCAAAATAGATTAAGACTCTACTTCGAATTTAACTGAAGAAATAATCAAAAATATTGTTTCCAGATATCTCAATTCATTAAATTCCAAACAAGTGTCTCCTTTCAATGAATGACCGAAAGAAGTACTTTAAAGAATGAATATTATTGAGATTTTGAGACGAAAGAATTACTTTTCAATAAAAATATCCAATATTTGGAAAAAATTCCAACGGTTCCCCATAGCCAATAATAGAATAATTGGGGAAAAAAGATACAACAAAAATGAGCGACAAAACAAGACAGAAATGGGTCCAGTTATCATTTTTAAGAAAACCCATGATTGTTTAGTAAGAAACACAAACCAAAGGATAAAAAAAAAGGTCGATTGATAAAAAGGAAATAATGGACAAGATTTATTTGCATCTAAAGTATCACTTCCAACAAACATTGGAAAAAAAGAAAGAGAAATCTCTTTCTTTTGAAACGTTAGTTAGGTTATAGAAAAATAGGATTCTTTCATCTTTGCCTCCTGCTGAGAAAGCATTCCTCAGTTCCTTTTCTCAAAAGACTTCAATTGGTACGCGCAAGAAATAGGCCAATTCTGCGGCTTTTTGTTCAATTTCGCGTGGAGTCAAATTCTCATCAGTACGGGTCAACGGAATAGCCCCCCGGCCTCTGATGTCCATATAAAGGACACGACGAGCATAAATCCCCTCTTTAACTTCTATTCTAACGGATTGAATATCTTTTATACGGAATCGAAGGAATATGCGACGATTTTTTCCAGGAAATCCCCAACGAAAAATACACACCATTCCTTCCTTTCTATCGAAAAGATCATAACCACTACCTACATTCCAGGAAATTGTACACCACAAATAGGAACTAATAAAGAGACCCGCGATACCGTAGAAAGACATTACGATACCTTGTGGAAAAAAAATAATTTGCTGAGACGGAACAAAAGATATCAAATTTCTACCAAGATAACTGGAAGTTCCAACTAATAAGAATCCTAATGAACCTAAAAAAACGATAAGGGCCCAGCAAAAATTACTTAGTTTTCGAGATCCCGTTATAAGTTCTATCCATATATGTTCTGATCGCCAACTCATACTTGATCCGATTGCATTTTATTAGAATTGAGAGAATACCCCAAATTATTTTGACTGTACTTTTTTTGTTTCCGAAGGAACTCTCATCAACTAGCACTAGTTTTATGTGAACTAGCACTAGTTTGATGTGAACCTTTAGGAGTAATTCATCAAATTGGTTAGATCTAAAATAATAACATCCCCTTCATATGGTCCCAATATACATATTGATATACATATAGCTCCACCAACTTTACATTTTAGGCCTCCAGTGATCCTGATCTATTTGAAACTAGCTAGAATTCATTTACCCATAGATCGTTTTCTGCAAGCAGAAGAGCTTTTTCCTCTATGTTCGGCGGAAATAACATGTTATACCATATTTCCCGAAATAAATATCTGTGTTATGCTACAAGTCTAAGTTTCAAAAAAAACGGATAAGAGAAGATTGGGTCCCCTCAGATCTAAACAATCTTGTTTTTTTGAACATGAAGAAATAAAGAAGCCATTGCAATTGCCGGAAATACTAGGCCTACTAAAGGCACAAAAATAGAGGGAAAATTGAAAGTTGTCATACAAAGGGTACCTCGATTTACTATTTGTACCTGTTTATTTTTTTTTTAATATCATATTTTATACTAATACTAATTATAATTAAGAATTGTAATTATTAGGAATTCGTAGTTATTAGTTATTATTAATAGTTATTAGTTATTATTAATTAATTCAATTAATTAATTCTTAATAGAGATCTAAGTATCTATATATCTAAGTGAGTATATAGAATAAGTCCAAGGAATGTAGAACTAAATAAATGGACTTATTCATCTTTTTCCATGAAAGATACGTATGATAATCAACTTTATTATTTTTCTGCATTTCTTTGTGTTTTATTCTTGTCTTCAAATTTAATAAACAAAGAGTTTCTTACAAATTATCGAAAGATTCGTTCGAATGCGACACAATGGGGATTTTTAGTGAAAATGGGATTAAGGAAAAAAGGCGTGGAGCTTAAATAACTCACTTAGAACACTTTTTAAAAGATTACGCGGTACGATTAGGTCGAACAAGCCCTTCTGGAATAAATATTCAGCTGCTTGGGCACCTTCGGGTACTGTCTTATTCAATGTTTGTTCAATTACTCTTTTACCCGCAAATGCAATGTAGGAATTGGGTTCGGCAATAATCAGATCTCCCAACATACCAAAACTAGCTGTTACCCCACCAGTAGTAGGAGATGTAAGGATTGATACATAAAATAACTTTTTATTTGCTTGATAATCATATAAGGCAGACGATATTTTAGCCATT